TGCCTACTCCAAAGGAGTAGTATGATGAATACATTGAATAGTTTAGGGAAAGGTATGAAACAACGAATAAAAAAAAGAAGTGGTACTGAAATCATTTGCCCTATATGCGCAAATGTAATTCGGGCAAAAATCTTCCCCCGGAGTAGAACAAGAACCTAAAAGAATTGAAAGGACCCATTCAGGAACAAGAAAATTACATCGTTATTTGAATTTCGATGAAAGAATACATCAATGAGAAGTTAGTTCAATAAGTTCAGAAAATTCTTTTTTATTTTCTACATTGACATTATAGAATATAGAGAAGGAGGCCAAAACTCCTGTTAAAAAAAAAAGAAATAGGACTGGAATCAACACATTGATTTTTTTTTTTCGCAATTCTTTCGAACCGTATGCATCCAAAGGTGCATGTACGGTTCTTCAGGGATAAAATTTTGACCTAATCAACCGACTTCATCGAGAAAGATTACTTTTTTTAGGCCAAGAGGTTGATAGCGAAATCTCGAATCAACTTGTTGGTCTCATGGTATATCTCAGTATAGAAGATGATACTAGAGATCTTTATTTGTTTATAAACTCTCCAGGCGGATGGGTAATACCAGGAATATCCATTTATGATACTATGCAATTTGTGTCACCAGATGTACATACAATATGCATGGGATTAGCCGCTTCAATGGGATCTTTCATTCTGGTCGGAGGAGAAATTACCAAACGTCTAGCATTCCCTCACGCTTGGCGCCAATGAGTTTTTATTTGAGATGAGAAAAAAAAGAAGACTATGCCTTCGCTGTATCAAATATGAATCAAATAAAAAAATAAAATAAAGAATAAGTAATAATAGCATGGCACTTCGAGTTCGATATGAACAAACATTATTGTTTTTTTTTATAACATGAGATTTTTGTATCGAGATAGTAGTATGAAAGAAGGGTTATTCCCAATTTGATCTTATGTGTCAAGAATAAATTTCAGCGTCACAAACCATTTTTATTCCACACCAGAAGTCCCAGAAGTCTCTTTCTTATCTTTATGTTATGAGAAAAAGAGTCAAAAATGGAAAAAATTATTAGATCCTTCTTGTTGGATCGTATCAAAAAGAAACTTTGGGATTGCTAAACTACAGATGAGATAAATATATAAAGCAACAGAACCATCATAGTATTTTTTTTTTCTACTACGAAAGGAAGGATGGTAAATGGATCATTTAACGATTTGGATCGGATGGATTCTATTTATTTTTTTCGATAGAGAATTTCTTATATCGAAAAATAAATTCCATTGCAGAGCCGTATGCAATGTACAAAAGATGCCCGTACGGTTGTTTAATTCTATTTTTTTTTTATCTTCCCCCTTACTTGAACTCAATCATGTAAGATATAGATAGAAGAACCGTTCGTGATGTTATATCAATATCATCAGGGTTATGATTCACCAACCTGCTAGTTCTTTTTATGAGGCACAGGCAGGGGAATTTATTCTGGAAGCAGAAGAACTTTTGAAGCTTCGCGAAACCCTCACAAAAGTTTATGTACAAAGAACAGGTAACCCTTTATGGGTTATATCCGAAGATATGGAAAGGGATGTTTTTATGTCAGCAACAGAAGCCCAAGCTTATGGCATCGTTGATCTTGTAGCGGTCGAAAATGAAAATGCTGGGGATTTCGTATAAATATAGAATTCCATCATTTACAAATTTGCATTTTCCGTGATTTGATATTAAATAGAAATCATTCATAATCATCAACCATCAGGTTAAGATCGATCTAAGCCAACCCGTTCTATTCTATCTAGAATGAGATTCTATAGACACGACATGCCAACCATTAAACAACTTATTAGAAACGCAAGACAGCCAATAAAAAATGTCACGAAATCTCCCGCTCTTCGAGGATGTCCTCAGCGTCGAGGAACATGTACTAGGGTGTATGTGCGACTCGTTCAGTTCAGATCATGAGTTTGAAGAAATGAAAAAAAAAAATTATTTACGACCACTACCAATGAATAGGATAGATAGAGTGGAAGACGGACATTTAATTGACTATTTTATAATATCTAAAAATGAAGATCTATCGTCGACCTATTATGTTTATGTTATGGAATTTATGGTTTCTATTGGTGTAAATCCAATCACTCCGTTTGAGATGAGAAGAAATTTTCCATTGGTAGCAAAAAGTTATCCATTAAGCGGAGTAAATAAATTTATAAGAAGCAAAAAGGTTATGCTCCTATTCTTGAAAAAACGGACTAACAGGGTTAGCTACCCAGCTAACTTTCAGAATTAAATGCCGTCACTGTATGGATAGCTTTTTGTGAAAAGGACTATTTATTACTTTCTAATTAAAATTTTTAAAAGAATTATAATTGAAAAATATATGGGTAGAGCCAAAGAGTGTGAACTATACAAGTTCACAATAAAATTTGATGAAATGAAATAAGAGGCTCCGGTGTATAGAGAGGACCTCACCGTTTCAGAAGTTGCCATAGAAACGAGGGAACCCACTATTCTTTTTTATTTAGTAGCATTTTCGAGATATCTAGAAGAATAAAATCGTGGTCGGGAAGGTCATAGTAGCAAAAGCCATTGGAATTTATAGTTTATATATCGGAATAACCCGTTTTGTTATTAATCGACCGGAGGAAAAGGGTGACTGAAAGAAGAGAAATCAATTAGTTATTCAAGAGAGTTTCATTTGATTCAATGACCAGAGTTAAACGAGGATATACAGCTCGGAGACGTCGAAAAAAAATTCGTTTATTTGCATCAACCTTTATAGGGGCTCATTCAAGACTTACTCGAACGACTACTCAACAAAGAATGAGAGCTTTGGTTTCCTCTCATCGAGATAGGAGCAGGAAAAAGAGATATTTTCGTCGTTTGTGGATCACTCGTATAAATGCAGTAACTCGCGAGGAAAGAGTATTCTATAGTTATAGCAAACTCATACACAATCTGTACAAAAGACAATTGCTTCTGAATCGTAAAATACTTGCGCAAATAGCCCTATCAAATAAGAATTGTTTTGATATGATTTTAAATAAAATAATCAATCAAAAATAAAATTAAAATAAAGGAAGAAAAGAATCTTAATAGAATCTACTATACAAGAAACAAGAATGATTGAAGCAGAATTTCCCGGAGTCCGTTCTCCGGGAAGATATAAGAAAAAGAAATGAAGATTTGAGTAGTAGGAATAAACGAACATCTTTCAAGAAAAAAGATTGCTTCCCCATTTTTCCTTTTTTATAACACAAGAATCCAATTTTGATTCTAGGTTTTTTCGAGCAAAACATTAATCTGAGCTTGAGTTCCGATTGGAGTTTTGAAGAGTCTATCTATTTATTTTTGGTTCTAGGACTAGTAGTTCTAGGTATCGACTCAGCTCTATCCAATTGTTTCTCATTATTACGAAAAGGTAACGAAGATAAAATACGAGCTTGTTTTATAGCAATAGTAATTAATCGTTGTTGTTTCAAGGTCAACCTATTCACCCGTCTAGATAAGATTTTACCTTGTTCACTAATAAATCGACTAATTAAACTCATGTTTCTATAATCGATTCGATCCCCCGATCCAATTGGGGGTAAACGCCTACGAAAAGATCGTTTGGATTTACGAAAAAGTTGTTTGGATTTATCCATGTTTTGCTTATCCCTTGTTTGTTTATTCCTTATATATAAAATAATATAGAAAATACAATTCTCTTTTTTTTCTTCATTGAAAATCCGACCAAAAGAGGATTTGGTTTGTATTATATATATGTTATGTTAAGTCCCGCTCCTTGAAAAAATCACGCACTCTGTTCCATCTATTTCTTTATTTCCCCGTGAATTGTATACTTTTGACAATAGCGACAAAATTTTCTCAATTCTAATCGATTGGGTGTATTGTGTCGATTCTTTTGAGTAATATATCTAGAAATGCCCGTCGATTCTTTATTGACACCCTTTCTAACACAACAGGTACATTCCAAAATCACTATAATTCTGATATCTTTACCCTTGGCCATGAACCTCCTTTTTATTTTGGATTGACTTCATTTTAGAACTTTCCTCATTTTTTTTTGATCCGAACCAAATATAAAATAATTAATAAGAAGAAAACAAAAAAAATCTATATTAATAAAAGTTACTAACTAGAAATGTAATTTGTAAAGATTCTTTTTTAAAATTCTAATAATTTGAATGACTTCGAAGCACTATAATCTAAAATCTAATTATTAGAAATTACTAGAACTATAAATAAAGATAGTCATGTTCATTAAGAAAAGAATATTCAGAATCTAGTAATAATTAAGTAATACAATTTTTTCTAACTATAAATTATTCATATCTAATCTCAGTATTTTCTTCTTTCTATATTCTATATTAGAATTTCATCGAACCACCCCTAGACTGGATACATTTTTCCATTTATTTTTCCCAAAATTATATCGTAGATTCACTTTATCTTGACTGAAGTTTGATATACTTTTTATTTATTCTTTCCTATCCTAAATCAAAAAGAAAAAGAGAGCAAAATTGGAGCCATGTTACGTAGAATTGATCTAAAATCTTCTTCATTTCTTCACATATAAATAAAAGAATTCAATAAAAATGAAAAAAAGGGGAATGACAAGGCATCTGGAAATAAACGATTAATTTCTATCAATAGACCCGCTAAAGACCCAAACCATAAAGTGGTTAGCACAGGTGCCGTGGAGAGATATGTTTTTATATCTCGCATTGAAAATCCTCCTCCTTCTTTTATTTTATATTTACTTTTTCTTGTAATTCTTTATTTGTTTCTTTATTTTTATTGTATATTGTAATACATATATAGTCTAGTTCGATATTCTTAATTCTAATACATAGATCATAGATAACTCAATCTTGTAGTTCAAGGTCATTTGTTTTTGCAATAAATTGAATTAGAATTAGGAATTACTAACTAAAATGCATATGTACAAAGATCCAGCAGATGAAATTTTGCCGACAAAAAAATGACAAGAACATTTTATATA